GATTCTTCCCCCAACTAACGAAGAGATCTTGGCGGAATTGCCACATATGAAATTGAGCACAATTTTGCAAAGAAATACCCCACTTGTTTCTCGCGAAGAGATGGGAAACATGCTCAATATCGTTTGATTGAATAATTGCCTCGGCTCCTTGTTGTTTGAAGAAACCCTCCACTTCAATTGGTCTTTTTTCCAAAAAAGCAGACATGAGATAACAAATCAAGTGTTTCACTAAGATTTCGAATAGCTGCCCCGAATTCAAGTTGATTGTGTTTCGCTTCTTCCTCGGAGAAAGACGATCAAAGAATTCCCAATCAAGGTCCTTGCGGATCGGATCATCCGTATAGGATACAAAAAGAAACTCCGGATATTTGATATCTTTCTCTTTGAATGAGATCTCAATTCCAGCTACGGTTTCATTAGATATCTTACAACTAGAATCCCTCTTTTTTCCGATCCGGTTCCTCCACCACCGCGAACCCCAGTTAGATTCAGGCATTCTACACTTTTTAGTTTTTAGGAGAACCCAAGTACTCTCTTTCGGATCCATGAAATAACTCTCAGAGATATTTTTCCCTTTTGGAAGATACAGGAGCGAAACAATCAACCTATTGATATTGGAAGACCAAAGAGATTCTTCCAATGTATCATTTCTGGGTCCTATGGAATTCATAGGTATAGGAAGAAGCCCCATCAAATAGAGATTTTTTCTTTCGAACATATTTCGATTGCTCATACGATATAGAAGGACCGCTATTACAAGCAGTACTACACCTTTGATCGTGAAATATCGATTGCTTGTTGAACCCCGCGAATTGTGCGAAAGTAGGATCCGCCAAATTCGGAGGTCAAAGAGTTTCATAAAACGTTCTTGATGGAAAAAAATGCGAGTGAAAAGTCCCACTGAATCAAAGAGATAGCGAGAATTCTTATTCTTTATCTCTCTCAATATCTCTTTCAATTCGAGGATCCAGAATTCGAATTGAAGTACTCGTGCTTCTTTTTTCATCGATTCGATCCCCCTGAAATTTTCTTTGTTCATAGATTTCATTCCTCCTATCAATTTGATTTCAATTGGAATTGATGTCCTTTCATGGATTTTATTTCACTAAAGATTGGATGTCAATTGGAATTTGTTTATTTACGATAATTCCTGTTAAGCATCCTGAGAATTTGTTTATTTACGATAATTCCTGTTAAGCATCCTGAGAATTCTTGGTCTCTCTCAATATCTCTCTCAAGTCGAAGATCCAGGATTGGAATTGATGTCCTTTCATGAATTTGACTTCTCCTAAAGATTGGATTTTAATTGGAATTTGGTTATTTACTTTACGATAATCCCTGTTAAGCATCCATGGCTGAATGGTTAAAGCGCCCAACTCATAATTGGCAAATCCGCAGGTTCGATTCCTGCTGGATGCACGCCAATGGGAACGTTCAATAAGTCTATTCTATTGGAATTGGCTCTGTATCAATGGAATCTCACCATCCATACATAACGAATTGGTATGGTATATTCATACTATAACATATGAAGAGTAAGAACTAGAATTCTTATCGATACTGGAACTAATAGGGAAGAAAATGGATTTATGGATGGAATCAAATATGAAGTCTTTACAGAAAAAAGTATTCGGTTATTGGAGAACAATCAATATACTTCTAATGTCGAATCAGGATCAACTAGGACAGAAATAAAGCATTGGGTCGAACTCTTCTTTGGTGTCAAGGTAATAGCTATGAATAGTCATCGACTCCCGGGAAAGGGTAGAAGAAGGGGAAGGGGACCTATTATGGGACATACAATGCATTACAGACGTATGATCATTACGCTTCAACCGGGTTATTCTATTCTAACTCTTATACAGAAAAGAACTTAAATCAAAATACTTAATAACACGGCGATACATTTATACAAAACTTCTACCCCAAGCACACGCAATGGAGCCGTAGACAGTCAAGTGAAATCCAATCCACGAAAGAATTTGATCTATGGACAGCATCATTGTGGTAAAGGTCGTAATGCCAGGGGAATCATTACCGCAGGGCATAGAGGGGGAGGTCATAAGCGTCTATACCGTAAAATCGATTTTCGACGGAATGAAAAAGACATATCTGGTAGAATCGTAACCATAGAATACGACCCCAATCGAAATGCATACATTTGTCTCATACACTACGGGGATGGTGAGAAGAGATATATTTTACATCCCAGAGGAGCTATAATTGGAGATACCATTGTTTCTGGTACAGAAGTTCCTATATCAATGGGAAATGCCCTACCTTTGAGTGCGGTTTGAACTATTGATTTACGTAATTGGAAGTAACCAATTAGGTTTACGACGAAACCTAGAAATCGATCACTGATCCAATTTGAGTACCTCTACGGGATAGACCTCAACAGAAAACTGAAGAGTAACGGCAGCAAGTGATTGAGTTCAGTAGTTCCTCATATAAAATTATTGACTCTAGAGATATGGTAATATGGAGAAGACAAAATTGTTTGAAGCACGGACAGAACCGGAAGCACCCCTTCCCTTGTTTCAAAGCGAGGAGGACGGGTTATTCACATTTCATTTGATGGTCAGAGGCGAATTGAAAGTTAAGCAGTGGTCATTCTAAAGATCCCCCGGAGAAAAATAGAGATGTCTCCTACGTTACCCGTAATATGTGGAAGTATTGACGTAATTTCATAGAGTCATTCGGTCTGAATGCTGCATGAAGAACATAAGCCAGATGACGGAACGAGGAGACCTAGGATGTATAAGATCATAACATAACATGAGTGATTCGGCAGATTTGGATTCCTATCTATCCACTCATGTGGTACTTCATCATACGATACGATTCATATAAGATCCATCTGTCTAGATATCATCATAGACATCCAGAAAGCCGTATGCTTTGGAAGAAGCTTGTACAGTTTGGGAAGGGGTTTTTATTGATCAAAAAGAAGAATCTACTTCAACCGATATGCCCTTAGGCACGGCCATACATAACATAGAAATCACACTTGGAAAGGGTGGACAATTAGCTAGAGCAGCAGGTGCTGTAGCGAAACTGATTGCAAAAGAGGGTAAATCGGCCACGTTAAGATTACCATCTGGGGAGGTCCGTTTGATATCCCAAAACTGCTCGGCAACAGTCGGACAAGTGGGCAATGTTGGGGCGAAACAGAAAAGTTTGGGTAGAGCCGGATCTAAGTGTTGGCTAGGTAAGCGTCCTGTAGTCAGAGGAGTGGTTATGAACCCTGTAGACCATCCCCATGGGGGTGGTGAGGGGAGGGCCCCGATTGGTAGAAAAGAACCCACAACCCCTTGGGGCTATCCTGCGCTTGGAAGAAGAAGTAGGAAAAGGAATAAATATAGTGATAGTTTGATTCTTCGTCGCCGTAAATAGGAATATGAATATGGAAAATCCAATAGAATAGGTTTCTTCGTTTTTACAAAAGAAAAAAGGGAGGAACCCACAACTGTGACACGCTTACCCCCAAAAAATCCCTTTGTAGCTAATCATTTATTGACAAAAATTGAGAAACTAAACATGACGGAAAAAAAAAAGATAATATTAACTTGGTCCCGGGCATCTACCATTATACCCACAATGATCGGACATACAATTGCTATCCATAACGGAAAAGAACATTTACCTATTTATATAACAGGTAGTATGGTCGGTCACAAATTGGGAGAATTCGCGCCTACTCTGACTTTCAACGGACACCCAAAAAGGGATAATAAATCTCGCCGTAAGAAAGTGAAGTAAGCGCTCATCATTCATTGGTGAGAGGTGAACCTTAATGTCAAAGTGGAGAAAGTGGAAGAGGGTTTTGCAAAAGATAAAGACGAAGAAAACCTTAATTACACAAGCAAAAGCTGTAGCTCAAAATTTATGTATGTCTGCTCACAAAGCACGAAGAGTCGTTGATCAGATCCGCGGGCGTCCTTACGAAGAAACACTTATGCTACTCGAACTCATGCCTTATCGAGCGTCTTATCCCATTTTTAAATTGGTTTATTCTGCAGCAGCAAATGCTAGTCATAATAAAAGTTTCAACGAAGCTGATTCAGTCATTAGTAAAGCCGAAGTCAATGGGGGTACTATCATGAAAAGGCTCAAACCTCGGGCTCGAGGACATAGTTATCCAATAAAAAGACCCACCTGTCATATAACTATTGGAGTGAGGGATTGCTCTAAAAAGAAACCAGATAAGATATCTATTTAGGAACAAACGACATATGGAAAGATCTTCTAATAGAAAGATATTTAGATAAAGGGAGGAAGAGAGAACAAAAATATGAGTCAAAAAATCAATCCACTTGGGTTACGACTTGGGGAAACCCAAAAGCATCACTCCCTTTGGTTCGCACAATCAAAAAGTTATTCCCTGGGTCTCCAGGAAGATGAAAAAATACGGAATTGTATCAAGAAGTATGTACAAAAAAATGGGAAAATATCCTCGGCTTTTGTTGGAATTGCACATATAGAAATTCAAAAAGAAACTGATCTGATTACGATCATCATCCATGTTGGAAACCCCCAAAAATTATTTAAAGAGAATCGAACGCAAAAAATCAAAGAATTAAAGATCGATGTACAAAAAGGGTTAAATTTTGTGAACTGGAAACTTAACATTGCTATCAGAAAAGTTATAAAACCTTATAGACAACCTAATTTTCTTGCAGAATATATAGCTCTACAACTAAAGAATAGAGTTCCCTTTCGAAAGGCAATGAAAAAAGCTATTGAATTATCGAAACAAGCAAATACAAAAGGAATTCAAGTGCAACTAGCAGGGCGTATTGGCGGAAAAGAAATTGCACGCGTCGAATGGATCAGAGAAGGTAGGGTCCCCCTACAAACCATTCGAGCTAAAATTGATCATTGTTCCTCTACAGTTCGAACTATCTATGGAGTATTAGGAATCAAAATTTGGATATTTGTAGACAAGCAATGATGGGACTTTCCTTGCCATTCTATCCAGTGATAGAACAAAAACTGACAAATTCTTCTTTTTACCTTCAATGAAAAATTCTCAATTATAATTATATAATTATAATTATATAGGGTTGAATAAAAAATTAGATTGAACTTTTGGTAGAATTGCTATGCTTAGTGTGTGACTCGTTGGTTTTTCTTTAGGGTTGGGAATCAAAAAATGGACTGGACCCTAACTAATAACTATAGAACTTATAACCAGCTCATAGCTTTGTATTATCGATATCCAAAGAACCAGTTACTATATGATGTGTCAATCATAGTCAATCATATAGTTGTAGCAACTGAAATCTTTATTTCCTAAACGAAAAATCTCATTCATTATGATTATGGGTTGTGAAGTGAAAATAGAGGGATATGGGTAAATGGAAAGATGAGAGAAAGAGAGAAGTAGAATCCAAACGGTATAAAATTCCAATATGTATGGTCTATTATAAATCATCTCATACTCATAAAATAAAAGTAAAAGGCAGTGTGATAAAGCATCAATACGGATTCTTCCATAATTAGACAATTCCTAGAAAAAAATACAAATAATAAAGAGCTTCGAGTCAATAGAGACTGAGGAAATTGACTTGGGAACAAATTGGAATTGGGGAGCTCCATTGCAAAGTTCAGGCCTAGCCATTAATGGAGAAGCTGTGGGAACGACGGAACCTGTGACTCCATAAGATTCTCTTGAAAACGGAATCCCGATGATTCATTGGGCGGGATGGCGGAACCAACCGGGAACTCGTTGATTTATTATGAGAGGCAATGGGTTAACCCTACAAATGAAGCAAATATGAAAAGAGTAAATATTCGCCCGCGAAACCCTTATTGAATTATTGAATTACAATTTATTAACCGATTCGGTAAGGGTCAAGGATTCGTTCAAAAAAAAAGAAAGGCATTAGTATTTCTATCTAGATATAGAAATCTAGAAATATTTCTATATCCGTATACATTTTGAATTGGTAAATATTCGAAAAGTATACAAGATATACAAAATTCTGCGTAACAGATTCAATATCAATAAATCCCACGATTTAATGTATTTTTCAAAAAATACACGTGTATCCGTAATATTGTTGAGTCGTTTTATTCGCGAGGAGCTGGATGAGAAGAAACTCTCATGTCCGGTTCTGCAGTAGAGATGGGATTGAGAAACAACCATCAACTATAACCCCAAAAGAACCAGATTCCGTAAACAACACAAAGGAAGAATGAAGGGAATTTCTTATCGAGGCAATCATATCTGTTTCGGGAAATATGCTCTTCAGGCACTTGAACCCGCTTGGATCACATCTAGACAAATAGAAGCAGGGAGACGAGCAATGACACGATATGCGCGCCGGGGTGGAAAAATATGGGTACGTATTTTTCCCGACAAACCCGTGACAGTAAAACCTATGGAAACGCGTATGGGTTCGGGTTTGAGGAAAGGACCCCCCAATTACTGGGTATCCGTTGTTAAACGGGGGCGAATACTTTATGAAATGGGTGGAGTATCCGAAACGGTAGCCAGAGCAGCTATTGAAATAGCCGCATATAAAATGCCTATACGAACGCAATTCATTATTGCGAGATAGGGATGTGGAACCAGATATTTGTAATGAAAAAGACAATCCCAGATTTCGATTTCTTTATTTCTATTTTTGGACAGACAATATTTCTTTCTTTTTTCCTTCGACCTTGGCGTTGAAAGAAGAGATTCAAAAAAAGTAATATGATTCAACCTCAGACCTATTTGAATGTAGCGGACAACAGCGGGGCTCAAAAATTGATGTGTATTCGAATCATAGGGGCCAGCAATCAACGATATGCTCATATCGGTGACGTTATTGTTGCTGTTATCAAAGAGGCAGCGCCCCATATGTCTCTCGAAAGATCAGAAGTGATCAGGGCTGTAATTGTACGTACTCGTAAAGAACTCCGACGTGACGACGGTATCATAATACGATATGATGACAATGCAGCAGTTGTCATTAATAAAGAAGGAAATCCAAAAGGAACTCGAGTTTTTGGAGCAATTGCTCGAGAATTGAGACAGTTGAATTTTACTAAAATAGTATCATTAGCCCCTGAAGTATTCTAAATACTAGTCGATTGTGTTTCAGGCATATACTTTTAATATTTTATTTCGTAAATAAATAATGAAAAATTCACAAAAAAAAAAAAAAAACAGAACATGTTGATTATATAAAAATGAGGAGGCACCAATAATTCTAGTTCGACATGAGTAGGGATACTATTGCCGATATATTAACATTTCTAAGAAATGCCGACATGGATAAAAAAGGAACGGTTCAAATAGCATCCACGAAGATCACCGAAAGCGTTGTGAAAATACTTCTACGAGAAGGTTTTCTTGAAAACGTTAGAAAACACCAGGAAAACAACAAACCTTTCTTGGTTTCAACCCTGCGACATAGAAGAAATAGGAAAGGAACATATAGAAAGATTTTCAAGCGTATCAGCCGACCCGGTCTACGGATCTATTCTAACTATCAACAAATTCCTAAAATTTTCGGTGGAATGGGAATTGTAATTCTTTCGACTTCTCGAGGTATAATGACAGATCGAGAAGCTAGACTAGAAAGAATTGGGGGGGAAGTTTTGTGTTATATATGGTGATCCTTTTGGTATCCGACCGAATAGGATTCATGAATTCGTCTATTTATGAATTTTTCACAGAGGAGGGATAGGGATAGAGAGGGCTCTTTACTTTGTTTTGATTAATTGTATATATTAATTGTATAGAATCATATAATCAATCTAGAATATCTATCGAATTTTTCACGGAGGAGGAAAGTCATAAAAGAAAGTCATAAAGAAATTTTCATGAATAGGAATTTATACCTCGAATCAAAAAAGGAGGAGGTTAGCCAAAATGACAGAAAAAGATGAAAAAGAAAAAAAAAGGATTTATGAGGGTTTAATTACTGAATCGCTGCGAGATGGTATGTTTCGAATTTGTTTAGATAATGAAGATGAAGATATGATTATCGGTTATATTTCGGGGAAGATCCGACGAAGTTTTATACGGATACTACCAGGAGATAGAGTTATAGTCGAGGTGAGTCCTTATGATTCAAAGAGGGGACGTATAACTTATAGACTTCCCAAGAAAGAGAAAAAAGAAAAAGAGAAAGAGAAAAAAGAGAAAGAGAAAGATTCGAACAATAACAATTAGGTGTGGGCGACCTTTTAGACATTCTTTCGTGGAAATACAGCTCGAGGCTTAAAATTGCAGGAGACTTATTTTCTTACTGTTATGTTACAAGTAGTACATTCGGAATTGAGGCAAGGAATAAAGAAGATGAAAACAAGGGCTTCCGCTCGAAAAATTTGTGAAAGGTGCCGAGTACTACGTAGGAAAAAACGAATTGTAATCGTTTGTATCAATTCAAAACATAAACAGAAACAAAGGTAATCTCCATAAAAAAGGTATTTTTCCAAAGGACCCGATGGACAAATAAAAGATCCGTTTTGATATAAAATGGATATATCCGTATGTATCCTTGACTTCTCTATTTATGAAATGAGAAAATATGTCAAAAAGTAGACAAATTAGACCGAGATATGGTTTTTTTGGTTCACGTAGGAGGGGGCGAGGGCGTATTAGTTCACGAGGGCGTATTAGTTCACGTAAGGGTGGACGTAAAATACCAAGGGGAGTTATTCATATTCAAGCGGGTTTCAACAACACTATTATAACTGTTACAGATACGCTGGGTCGGGTGGTTTCTTGGTCCTCCGCCGGTACTTGTAGATTCAAAGGACCAAGAAAGGGGACACCGTTTGCTGCCCAAATCGCAACAGGAGATGCTATTCGTACAGTAGTGGATCAGGGTCTGAGACGAGCAAAAGTCGTGCTAAAGGGTGCTGGTCTCGGAAGAGATGCAGCCTTACGAGCTATTCGTAATAGTAGTATACGATTAAGTAGCATACGTGACGTAACTCCTATCCCACATAATGGGTGTCGATCTCGCAAAAGAAGACGTGTGTAGGGATAATAGTTGAGCGGGTTTCAAATTCGAAAAAATGTTTTATTCTATTCCAATCCTTTGTTCTATTCCAATCCCAATATAATGTATAATGGGAACATATTGTATTATATAAATATAACGGGAAGGAGAACATCACAAACTGTATTATTCATTGCTAGTGAATATTGATATTGAACTTCCATTTTCAATATTTTACTTTTCCAATGCAAAAAAAATAATTCAAATTTCAAATAAGGTAGGGGGGGGGGGTACTTCTCTATGGGATTTATGGGAAAGAAAAAATCACAATTGAAGTGGAAATTCGTTGAATTAAAAACATACAGTAAGTATCTTCAGTATGGGCGTTTCGTTTTGTCTCCGCTTAGACAGGGTCAGGCGGAAACGGTAGGTATCATAATGCGAAGAACTTTACTTCAAGAAATCGAAGCAACTTGCATCACGCGCGTCATAAATTTCAAATTGAAAGGTGCACTACACGAATATTCTACAATACACGAATATTCTACAATGTTTGGTATTGAAGAACCAGTTCAGGAAATTTTCATGAATTTGACAAAAGTTGTATTGAAAGGTGATCTGTCTGGACCTCACGGCGCATTGGTTTACGCCAAGGGTCCTGGATGCGTAACTGCTAAAGATATACTATTACCGCCTCCTGTGAAAGTAGTGGATCCGGATCAGTACATAGCTACACTGACAGAACCAATTGATTTGGCTATTGAATTAGAAATCGATAGGGGTTGCGGCTTTCATATGAAAGACCCGAGCCCGGAAAATGAGAAAGACGAAAGTTATCCTATAGACTCTGTATTCATGCCTATTCGAAATGCGAATTATAGTATTCATTCCTACGGCAACGACAAACAAGAGATGCTTTTTTTCGAAATATGGACGAACGGGAGTTTAACGCCACAAGAAGCATTTTGCGAGGCTTTGCGTTATTTGTTTGATTTATTTTTTCCGTTTCTAATTGATGATATTGAGGAGGAAGAGGATCGAAAATTTTTTTGATTCAAACGATACACCCACCTCTTTTCCCATTAGTGATGAGGAAAATAAAAAAACAGCATTGAAGTCTATTTTTATCGATCAATTAGTATTAACTCGCAGGCTGTATATGCGTCTAAAAAAATAGAAAATACATACATTATGGGACTTTTTGAGTCTCTCTCCCCAGGATTTTCAGAGATTGAAAATTCGCATTGGCACGGGCGATTTCGAAAGGATAACGTCCTTTCTAAGGGAGCATTCTTTGTTAGACTTAGACTTAGACAAAGATGAACCTGAGTCTGAGTGAGCTATTTGATAAAGATGAACCTTAGAATGGATTTTCAATCGGTTGGATTTATTTCATGTTTTTCTAATTAGAAAAAGGGTAGAAAATCAAATGGGTGAAATTGAAGAGATGTAATCGTGAAATTGAAGAGATGTATCTAGGGAGGATTCGCCCCAAAGCGACTATTCCCTAGATACATACCCGTTGCATTTTAGGTTAAATCAATTTGAAAAAGACCT